TGGCTCTCACGCTCAATTACTTGGTAAATTCTCATAGCTTATTTTATGAATGTAATGAGCCTATCCTCTCTTCTTTATTCATAGTCCAAAAAAATACGAATCTAATGCAAAACTAAAATAGTTGGAGGACTCTTCTGACAAAATAAAAAAATATGTAATTGTCAGCAAAGTTGTTTCTTTTTTTTTCTTCAGTTCAAATACAAAAGATTTTTCTTACTTGTACATTAAGGCATAGGTCGTCCATTCAGCATTAGATAAAAGGGGGAAAATGTCTATTTTTAGAACAAGCGGTTCAAATTATTTTATCAAGATGAGGGTCCTATATCGATAAAATATTCATTTGAAAACGATCTCTATATTAACATAGTGGTCGAAAGAGTACCATGCTGTGTCTAGACTTCAAACGATTTGCTTTAACCATCTTAACAATCTCACATTATTGGTTGTTAGAGAATCAAAGTGGATTTGCCAATTAATCACGAAATGTGATGGTTCTTACATATCATTTCTTAATTTCTTCAGAAGTAATTCGAAAGATCATGCACCTTTCTTTCCTAGTTATAACGGAAAAGGGTACAGCTGGTTGGATCCAGCCTATTCTTGAAATAAACAACTCACACACATTCCCTTTCCAAAAAAGATCAATACACCAATCACTACACTTAGATTTATTAGATTTGTTGCTAAAATATCGGTATTAAATCCGAAACTCCCGGCAGATGGCCAGTGGCCTAAAGAAACGAAAGAATCGGTTACATTTTTCATATAATCTCCTCGTATAGATAGACTAAAAAATCGACCAAAGTTCTCACTTTGCCCCTCTTTTTTTTTGAAATCGAGTCAAAAAATATTCGAGTTATAATTTATTTTATTTATAGGTATAAAGTATGAGCTACTCCTTGATTGTTTGAACACCGTCATAAAAAACTTTCCCCTGTACTACGAACGGGAAGGATGAAAGCGAATTGGTATACTAATTCCTCATCTGCAAATCAGCCCTTCCCTAACGTAGGTTATTTTCTCAACGAATAAGAACGAATAAGTAATAGTAGGAGTGAAATCTTGATCTAATTTGAAAAAGCAAACGACAAGTCCACGGAAATAAAATAGGAAAAATACATATTTTTCCTATTTCTAAGATTAAACAAAAGGATTCGCAAATAAAAGTGCTAATGCTACAACCAATCCATAAATTGTTAACGCTTCCATAAAAGCTAGACTAAGTAATAGAGTACCTCGTATCTTTCCCTCTGCCTCGGGCTGTCTTGCGATACCCTCTAGGGCTTGACCCGCAGCAGTCCCTTGACCAACTCCAGGTCCGATAGAAGCAAGCCCTACGGCTAATCCAGCAGCAATAACGGAAGCAGCAGAAATCAGTGGATTCATGATAAGTTCCTCGTACCAACAAAAAGAAATGGTTAATGATACAATCAACCAATGAATTATGACTTAATTATTCGATCGATAGGATTAATCTAGTCGAAGTAACTAAGAACTTCGAATTTCAGTAATAATATTATTGAATTATCAGAACTACTTCGATATATCCTTTTTCGTTTCTATCCACAGAGTCTTCGCGAATCCATAGAATTCTCGTTTTTACATTTCTTGGTTCCAAACTGTTATTTCACAATTCTTTCAGCTTTTCTGGATTTCATCTGTTTATTCAGGCAAGTCGCAGTCGAAACGAGACGAAAGGACTTCTGTTAGAACCCCCCTACAGTAGTAGGAGAAATGAAATATATCTTTAGTTCATATATAACTAGTCAATATCTAATATCACATATACACGTCTTTCTTCCATAACGTAAACCATTAAATTCAATCAGATTCGAGAATCTATCTATTTTTTTAGGAATCCCGTTTTTGTTTTGTAAATTTTTTTTCTTCCTTCCGTTTTCGTTATCACCATTCCAACCGAATACAATCTAATCTAAATGGGCAAATTAAATTGAAATTGATTAAGGCCGATTATTGGATAGAAATATCATTATTTTTTTTTTTTTCCTATTGCTTTCTCTCGTATATAGAGTCCTGTATATTTCTATTCCTTAAATAAATTATCTTAAGCCACACATACATTTCTTTGCGCTAAGCTAAAAAAAAAGACTATTTCAATGATGGCCCTCCATGGATTCACCTATATAAGCCGCGGCTAAAGTTGCAAAAATAAGAGCTTGAATACCACTTGTAAATAATCCAAGGAACATGACAGGTATGGGAACCACTGAAGGTACTAAAGAAACAAGAACAACAACTACTAATTCATCAGCTAAGATATTCCCGAAAAGTCGAAAACTAAGTGATAAGGGCTTTGTGAAATCTTCTAAGATGTTAATGGGTAAAAGAATTGGAGTTGGTTGAATATATTTCCCGAAATAACTTAATCCCTTTTTGGTAAGACCTGCGTAAAAATATGCCACTGATGTGAGTAAAGCCAAAGCAACAGTAGTATTTATATCATTCGTGGGTGCGGCTAACTCTCCATGAGGTAATTCTA